GAATCTATGGAAGCATTGGTTTATACATTCCTTTTAGTCTCAACTCTAGGAATAATTTTTTTCGCTATCTTTTTTCGAGATCCGCCTAAAGTTCCAACTAAAAAGGTGAAATGATTTGTCATTATCTCAATTGAAGTACGGATCCTCCCAATATTGGGAGGATCCGTACTTCAACTAGTCCCCGTGTTCCTCGAATGGATCTCTTAGTTGTTGAGAGGGTTGCCCAAAAGCAGTATATAAGGCGTACCCAGTAAAACTTACAAGTAAACCAGATAAAAAGATGGCAACTAGGGTTGCTGTTTCCATGATTATATAGTTTTAAGACATTATAAAGTTTTAAGACCACAATGGATCTATGATAAGATCATTTATTTACAACGGAATGGTATACAAAGTCAACAGATCTTACTGAATATAAAATATTATGGCTACACAAACCGTTGAAGGTAGTTCTAGATCTGGCCGCCCAAAACGAACTAATGCGGGGAGTTTATTGAAACCATTGAATTCAGAATATGGTAAAGTAGCTCCTGGGTGGGGAACTACTCCTTTGATGGGTCTCGCAATGGCTCTATTCGCGATATTCCTATCTATTATTTTGGAGATTTATAATTCTTCCATTTTACTGGATGGAATTTCAATGAATTAGATTCACAAGAACCATTAACTGGCTTTTTCAATACAAAGTGAAGCGTTTAGGTTTCTGATTTTTATCCCATTCTATTTTGGTAGTTTGACCGTGGAATTTCTTTGTTTCTGTATTTCCGGAATATGAGTGTGTGACTTGGTATAAATGATCCTATGGATAGTACAGAGAATGGGTCTGTCATCTTGATCTTGATAGAGATGGTTTTACTTCGTCGGATATTCATTCTAGTATCTGGAGCACGGAATATATGAAATAGATTACTATTAGAACTATGATTCATACTTAATAGTCAGACCTCGTGTCCGGACTTCAAAAAATTTTTTCAAAGAGTTAGAAGTTATAAATAGAAATAGTTTTATTCTTTCAAACTTTCGTTTATGCTTATTTTGATCAAAGGACAAAACAAAGGTTTCTTTGGTTTGGATTTTTAGTCATTATATCTATTCATTGAATAAGTGATGATCCAATGGTTCTTACTCAGGGAATTTTGGGACTTAGACTTAGTTTGAAAGGGTTTTATTGAATCATCGTGGTTTTAGTATGAATCTGAGGTTTTAATCAATTCATAGGGTCTTAACAAGAGAATTCCTATCAATAATAAAGAAAACAGCAGTAAAGCCGCATTACACATAAATAACACCAAAGAAAATAGGTAAATAGAAGATTCAAGAGGCCTATAACGATCAATATATAGACGAATGAGCCGACTTGATTTTTTGGCATTATAACCACAAAGAAGAGCTTTCGGATTTTTATTCTTTAGTATCTTCAAAAAAAAATTGAATCATAAATCATAGAATTAATAAATTTCAAACTTTCTATTACACACATCCGTTAGAACTAGTATTTGGGTGTTTCTGTTTGAGCCGTACGAGATGAAATTTTCATATACGGTTCTCCGGGGGGGTCCCCTTGATTTACCTATCTCAATAAAATCTATGATTGGTTCGAAGAACGTCTTGAGATTCAGGCAATTGCCGATGATATAACTAGTAAATATGTTCCTCCTCACGTCAACATATTTTATTGTCTAGGGGGAATTACGCTTACTTGTTTTTTAGTACAAGTAGCTACCGGGTTTGCTATGACTTTTTATTATCGTCCGACCGTTACAGAGGCCTTTGCTTCTGTTCAATATATAATGACTGAAGCTAATTTTGGTTGGTTAATCCGATCAGTTCATCGATGGTCGGCAAGTATGATGGTCCTAATGATGATCCTGCATGTATTTCGCGTGTATCTCACCGGCGGCTTTAAAAAACCTCGTGAATTGACTTGGGTTACAGGTGTGGTTTTGGGTGTATTGACCGCATCTTTTGGTGTAACTGGTTATTCCTTACCTCGGGACCAAATTGGTTATTGGGCAGTAAAAATTGTAACAGGCGTACCAGACGCTATTCCTGTAATAGGCTCGCCTCTGGTAGAGTTATTACGCGGAAGTGCTAGTGTAGGACAATCCACTTTGACTCGTTTTTATAGTTTACACACTTTTGTATTACCTCTTCTTACCGCCGTATTTATGTTAATGCACTTCCCAATGATACGTAAGCAAGGTATTTCTGGTCCTTTATAAAGAATATATACCATCTTGTAATCAATCATCTATCACTTGGGGTAGGAACACTAGTATTTCATTGCTACAAATATGGATTATTGAAAAAAAATAAGACATGTATTGGGATATTTCTCTTCAACTCTACAAAAATGTATTATTTTTTTGACACTCATAGTTGAAGTGAATTTTCCGAAGATAAAATGGATTATGGGAGTGTGTGACTTGAACTATTGATCGGGCCTTGCAGATATATGTCCTTATCTATCTGCCACATTTGAATTCACAACAAAAAAATG